ACTATTTCTTCTTTTTGATAAAGAATAGCACAGAACCTAGGGAATCATGCATAGAGATTATATTATTGAATTATGAAATAGCTCGTGCATTTCGTAATAGATGGAGGTTATTGCTCTATAGCAAATAATTACTAGTTCGTAGTTCCAGATATCTCGATTCATCCTTCTTCTGCTTCTGCTCCTACCAATGATTCATCTCTGAACCCATTCTTTCCCTCTTTTATGGTTGTATAGAAAAAAGTGCTAAATCCTTTAGGAGAACTCAAAGTCATCATCTTTTAATAAAACCCCTTTCTACATCTCCGTAGCTCAAAATAGGATCAATTAATTGATTAGCAGCCTGTATATTAACCCGTATGTCATATTATTGTGAGCTATCAATATATTTGGATGTCTTCCCTAAAATTAGAAAGTCCAACAAAATATTGGAGAATAATCATATGGGAGATCATGGATCAGAAACATAGTTTTATTCTAGATATGTATATGCTCAAACCAATCAAAAAGATTGGAAAGTTATGATATAACTATGTATCTCTCTTTATTGTTTGGAATCTAGCTGCTCCGATTCTTCCCATCGTGAGCAAAAATTGAAAGATATTCCTTGTCCGATAACGCATGTGACTATTTTATTATTCTCTTTCGGAGCAGTGGGATCTGAACCCACGACCTCCATCACCCCAAGATGGCACGCTACCAAGCTGCGCCATGCTCCGTTATAATCATAAACCAACATAAAATTGATTCAAATGTAAATGCCCGAACTTATATTTTATTTGGACGTTATATTCACAGATTACTCCCTCTGCTAGACACGTTCCATAACATTGACGATCTGGTGTAAATAAGCTAGTATGGTCCCTACGAAGCCGCCATGGTGAAATTGGTAGACACGCTGCTCTTAGGAAGCAGTGCGAGAGCATCTCGGTTCAAATCCGAGTGGCGGCATTTTGAAAATAAGATCCCCTCAATAACTTCTTCCTATGTAGCAATATCTGTTCAATCTATTTCCATTGTGATAAATAAAACTTATCTTTCCATCATAGATCTCATTTGGAAATAAAATGAATAAATGGGTTGAATATGATATTCATAACTTTAGAACATATATTGGCTCACATCTCTTTTTCTCTCATTTTGGTTGTAACTCTCATTTATTGGGGAACCTTAGTTTATCGAATTGAAGGACTAAGCAGTTCGGGAGGAAAGGGCATGATAGTTACTTTTCTTTGTACAACGGGATTATTAATTACTCGTTGGTTTTATTCGGGACATTTACCGTTGAGTAATTTGTACGAATCATTCATGTTCCTTTCCTGGAGTTCATCCGTGCTCCATATAGTTCTAGAAATACGGAGCCAAGATGATCGGTGGTTAGGTGCAATTACTGCGCCGAGTGCTATGTTAACTCATGGTTTTGCTACTTTAGGTCTTCCGGAGGAAATGCAACGATCCGGAATGTTAGTACCCGCGCTACAATCTCATTGGTCAATGATGCATGTAAGTATGATATTGTTTAGCTATGTAACCCTTTTATGTGGATCCCTAGCATCAATAGCTCTTCTAGTTATTATGTCCGGAGTAAATAGACAGGTTCTTCTCGGTGCGATGGACAATTTCTTTTCCCGATCCATTCTTCCCAATGAAAATTTTGATTCACATGAAAAAATCAAAAGTGATTTGCAATACACTTTTGATTTTTCATCAACGAATTATCGTAAATGTCAATTGATCAAACAATTAGATCATTGGAGTTATCGTGCGATTGGTCCCGGTTTTTCTCTTTCAACCATAGGTACTCTTTCTGGAGCAATATGGGCCAATGAAGCATGGGGATCTTATTGGAGCTGGGATCCAAAAGAGACTTGGGCATTAATTACTTGGACCATATTCGCAATTTATCTGCATACTAGAATGAATAAGGGTTGGCAGGGTAAGGAACCGGCAATTGTGGCTTCTTTAGGATTTTCTATAGTTTGGATCCGTTATTTGGGGGTCGATCTATTAGGAATAGGGTTACACAGCTATGGATGGTTGATCTAACATAGAACCATAAATGGACCGAATTCCCGGAGGGAAAAAAGAATAGATTCGATCCAGTTCCTTTATGTAATTGATAAGTGACATCAATAACTGGTCCAAGTTATTTCAAAGATTTATTATAGAATGATGGAATCATTACTTGAAATAACTTGAACTATATTAGAAAAAAAAAAAAGAGAAAGAATTGAATTGTTTATTTGCTCCATTTCATTCCATTAATCTCTCAAGTGCCGTACCAATTGATCCATGATAGATCGTTTGAAAAAGGATCCATTGGGACCTGTATCTGCCATGGAACCAAAAATTACAAAACCCATACGGGATACTGAACACTATCCTCCCTTTCCAATTCCGTTGACCCAGAGAAACTGGAGCTGCATAGACGATTTTAACCGCTCCTATCATTACCAACCACAGCGAAAATAAATATAAAATGAGCATGAGGTAGCAATTCCATGTTCGGATTAACCCATACCCTCTAATTTAAACAAGTATGTAAGGGAAAAATTGGCGATTTGATTGCATAAGTGATGAAGAACCCTAATAATAATATTATTTTTAGTATTACGGGATAATAGTTCTTATCCAATATTTATGAACCTAATGTTGGTTCATAAGATCCCTGGAGACCCATACTTCTCGCTCCGATTAGGGGAAAGATAGAACCACCTGCAGTGTACAAAATGAACTGCCAAATATACACGTCTTTCCCCCCCCCCCCCTCCGCACGGATAGAAGTGGGTGAAGGGAAATTGCAGTTCCCGCATAGGAAAGAAAACTAGAATATCTCGAGAAGCAAATGATCCTAATTGGTCACTGTACATTGTTAAAATGAATTAGTAAATGAAAAAAAAAAAAAAAATCGAGGATTTTGAGTAACTAGCCAAGCAACTGAAATGTCCAAAGTGGTAAGAAATTCCGTCAAATAGGTCCAATGGAAAGTCCGTTAATTCCCAGTCTCCAATGAAAATAAATAAGATCTATCCAGTTATAATCTTTCTTTTTTGAATTGGATCAATTCATTATCGAATTGGAAATAGTAACGGACGGAATGTATAGGTAATTAAAAGGAGTTCTAGTAAACAAATACCTAGAGTATACCATCGAATCAGCTCATTCCCTCCCTCTATGGGAGGGGAAATAAAAGCATTAAGGAATCTGCAGATATGGGCGAACTAACAAATATTTTGGATCGAGCTAAGGTAATTCGCTAATTATAGAGATGGAAGAGACTTTCCATCTCTCTCTCCACTGATAAAAACCCATACTCGAGATCTTGGATCAAGTATGATAAAGGTTTTTATCAGTGGAGAAAAAAAAAAATTGAAAATATGAGATGGATTTCACCATTTTTATTGTGCATATTGATTAGTAAGCTAGACCCATACTGCGAGTCGTCTCATGCCATAAATAAACACGTACACTCAAGAAATCTGTCGGACAAGCGGATTCGCACCGCTTACAACCTACGCAGTCTTCTGTTCTTGGAGCAGAAGCAATTTGCTTAGCTTTACATCCTTCCCAAGGTATCATTTCCAATACATCTGTGGGACAAGCTCGTACGCATTGGGTACAACCAATACATGTATCATAAATTTTGACCGAATGTGCCATTGGATCTCCATTAGTTAGTAAAAAGTTTTTTAAATTGATAAGATCATATATAGCCAAATCTTCTAATATATGCCCAATAAAGATGGCTAATAACGGGATATTATGAATATAAAACGAATCGATAATTGTACTATCAATTATGTTTGGAACCAATATGTTAAGGTTCTTTATTTTTTCAATGGAACAAAGATATTTGTCCCATTTCGATCCCTCCAGATCACCCCGAATATGGTCCAATTGTGACAGGTCATTTTCATAATGAGTTTTATATGGATGTATTCATCATGTTTTTGATCGATCATAATACTATATAGATTTCGAGAGATTCTGGTCATATAGAATAGATAAATCTTATGAGATATACCCATGATCTTTTTGGATAGAAATAGATATATTGATTCCTAATCTATAGATCATATATATGATACTCTATCACCATTTCGACAAATGAAATTGATCGATACGAGTCGATTATATGATACGATTGCCAGAACAGTAGCTGATTAAATAACTGCTTCGGCGGCTGCAATAGCTATAACAAAAAAATGTCTCCCTTTACTCGCCGACTATATTCTAAGATAATGAAAAAATGCTACTGGATTTGGATCGACCGCATGCAGTATTGGCAACACATAAGTGCTCTGTTCTGAATCGTGACCAGATAAATACCAATAGATAATGAAGAAAGCACTTCGAACTCGAATAAGTGTATGCTCGATCGAGTCTTCATTCAATTACTGATATCGGTAAACGTCCCGGAACCATATCATCATAATGAAATTCATGACGATCATAGGTCGGGAGTTCATATTCTTCAATCATCGAAAGACAATTTGTGGGACAATACTTGACATAATTTCCATGAAAGATACAAATTCATGGAAAAAAAAAAAAAGATTCTAAATTCCCAATAGTTTTTCCCAATATATCTTCCAAATTTCCAATCAACAATGGGTAGATTGATCAGACATACATGTATACTCCACAAGCAATACTTTGAAAGAATCCTAAGTGTATTCATCCACGAAATCGTTCTGATGGGGATGGTATCAATTTGTTATAGGGATATTTAATAGTCTAAGTAAATAATTCATGTGATATAATGATTATGCATCATTTGTATACCTGTAGCAGAAATAGATCATATATAAGATCATGTCCCCCTCTACAAAAATATGAGAGAAGGGAGTTTGTGGAAAATATAAGAAGAGAGAGTTTGCGCACCAATATCCGCTATTAAAAGCCCAGGCTATAAAAAATGAGAAGCTATACAACCCAACTCTAGCATAATCACTCTGCTAGAGCTATCCCTTTGGGATACATATTTCCCGATCGATCTTTTCGGCTTACCGTTCCGTTATTGCCTCTGCGAACATAGTAGCTAAATAATTTCATTTTGTTACATAGGGGAGATATTGAACAATTGTTCGATTAGAAACAATTTTATCAATCCTTCCCCCTATGTTAAAAATCTGATAGAGTAGAGGTTCACAGTCAATAACATTTTGACTATCTAGTAATAAGTCGAAGAACACCGTGCATCGATGGATAATGAGAACCCATACTTACCATCAGGGGGTCTTTCTCTGTAGCAAGCATGATCATATTATAAATGAGAAAAAAAGAACGACTAATTGGGATTCGGGATCTCTAAAAATGGGAATTGAAAACTTTCAAATTAACGGGTTTTTAGCCCACGAATACCTAATCGACCGATTAAATCATCGTAACGAAGTTTATCCCTCTTGTAGAGATAAACCAAAAGTTGCTTACGTTTGCCCAAAATTTTCCACAAACCTCTTTGGGAAGAATAGTCTTTTCCATGCAATTGCAGATGTTGGGTAAGTCTTAGGACCCGATTGGTTAAATAAAATACCTGAGATTCAACAGATCCTCTCTGTTTATCAGGAATCAGAGACGAACTAATGGATAAATTCTTGATCATAAAAAAACAAATTTTCCCGGAGTTGAATGGAATTTTTTTTTTTTTTTTTTTTCTCGAGTCAGAAAAAAGAATTAGATCCATTCTTTCATTTTCATGGTCCATATAAGAATTCTGATTCATTCCGACCATTTCTATTGAATAAAAATTGGTCGGATTCTTTCTATCTTCTTGGAGGAATATCTGGTTTTGGACCTATGGCAAAATACGATACGAGAGGTAGAATGTTTTCACATTGATGAAACGAACAGATTGGTTCAATTTTGGCGATATCCTGAAACTCCATTGAATAAATCTATTCTTTCGATGAAAACGTAATTAAAACAAAAAATCTATCAATTGAAAGTTAGGGGATACATACGTATTCTCAACATTGCGGATCGACTCCCATCATTTGTATTGAACCAATATCTATTCATGCAAATAAGATCCTCTAATCGATAACTAGGCCAAAGAAAACGTTTAATTTTTTGTGTTGTATCTGCGCTAAGATGTTGGTCTCTTCCCATGAGTTCTTCGTCATTTTGTATGTCTATTTCTTTTCCATTAGAAAATCCCGCATGATCGTTTTCTGGATCAAACCGATTCAGGATTCTAAATTCTCTGCGACGTTTTGGAAGCAAAATATCTTCTAAATTGAGGGAACTCAAAATGTTTTTTCCATCCCCCATAATTTCCCCGCGTTGCACAGATCCATCATAAAGATTTCCATCCATCCATTCCCGAGCTCTATTTTGAAACTTCAATGAAATACTTATGATTTTATACATCAGGAATTGGTCATTCGGTATGCTTGATAAACGATATGGTTCGGAGACTATTATTTTTTTATCTTCCCATATTTCATTTCCGCTGCTTACCTTTCTCGGAACATCCCCCTGAATAAGATCATCTTCCCGTATTTCATTTTCATTGCTATCCTTCTTCAGAAGAAGGAACATTAGATTCAGGTTAACATTTCGCTCTTGGATATTGGTCCAAAGATATTGGTCTGTATCCTTAATTCCGGACATAACCCTGCAAATATTCGACAGCTTTAATACACTTTCTTCCCCTATAGCTTGTACCGTTTTGTATTGAACAAGAACTTTATGAGTTCGTTGATCTTTTACTTTACCAGTTTGTTTATCTTCTACTTTACCAGTTTGTTTATCTTCTACTTTACCAGTTTGTTTATCTTCTACTTCACCAATTTGTTGGTCTTCTACTTCAACAGTTTGTTGATCTTCTACTTCACCAGTTTGTTGATCTTCTACTTCACCAATTTGTTGGTCTTCTACTTCACCAGTTTGTTGGTCTTCTACTTCACCATATTCATCGTTCCGATTATGCTCTTTTCCTTTTTTGTTCTGAACATATGATCTAGCACCTATTCCTTGTTCCATAACATTTGTTGTTTCCTTCCGTTCTTCTTCCTCCATCTTTTTCCGGTCTCGTTCTTCTCGTAAAAACGATTTTCTTGGTACGGGCTTCGATTTAGTGTCATATATATTATGGATTCCCAAAAGTTCCGGGAATAACCAGAATTTTAGATCTAATCCGGATCCTCTCTTCTCGATTTCCGGAGAATCCATAATGCTAACATTGTCTTTTCGCGCCTCATCAATCCCCTGCTGATTCGTAATAAAATCAGTCTTCTGCCTGTCAATCATTGTTGTATGATTGTAAGTACAAGAACGTATAGCATCGTAAATATCAATAATAGAACGATGACCATTCACGATATTGAAATCGGTACCCTTCCAATCCTCCTCGAGGATATCACGAATCAACTTTTTCCTGAGAATTCCTTCACGATCGGTAATATCTTGATCATTTGGTATATCAGGTTGTACTGGTGGTTCGTTAATATCTGAATCTTTTGCCAAATTGAGAATATCTGAATCTTTTGTCGAATTGAGAATATCCAAATCTTTTGTCGAATCGAGATAACTATATGATAAGAGATCGTATCTGTAACGTTTGTTCATTTTCCGAAGTAGTTTCAAAGAAGGTTCCATCACAGCTGCAAATATAGAATCTTTTTGTTGTTCATAGGAAATTAATCGTTCTTCATAGCACGTACATTGCTTACTGACTCTATTTCTCCATTTCCGTGGGTTTATACTAGACCATATCTGTGGGGATAAATGGTACCGGTCAGAACATTTCAACCATTGTTTCCAGTCATTCTCCTTCAGATCTTGTGGTTTCTCGTGATCCAATATTCTTTGTATATCTAAGAATTCTTTGATCTTATTTTTTATCAAGGGATATGATGTTTGGGCTCGAGATTCTAATAAATACTTTGAATAGGACCTGTTCATTGTCTTTATCTGCCATATCTTGTGAAATACATATGCTTGGGACATTGAGCACATGTTTCGATCAGGACGAATTTCAAAATCTTGTATTTTTTCGTTGATCAAATAGTAGTTGGTAATTTTATCTCTATTTCTTCTTGAAATATCATTATTGAGAATGAATATTCGTCCGTAAATTGTTGCTATATTCCCCGTGGATCGGATCCAAGCGGATCGAATCCAAAATTGAATATTTGACCCGATGAAATGAATAACACTTGGTAAAAGATCTCGGTCATTTTTGATAAAAAGTTTCAAAAATTTCATTGAATAGAAGCTTTTTCGGATTAATTGGACACTTTTATTTCGAAATCGACCAGGTATTCGCCGAATCTGAACCAATCGCTTTTTTAATGTTGATCCCGACATATTAAAACTCCCCTTCGATCCGGTATTAATCTCTGAATCCACCAGAGACATTCTAGTTATAGGAGAGCTATTTATGATCGCGATAGATTCGATCCGTTCCTTCATTGTGGTCGTCCGATCATCTGGATCTTTAACATTAATTGTTCGGGTTCCATATCCAAATTGATCATTAACTTCTGGTGAATCATTTGCACTACCCATAGAGGTAGTCTCACTCAGTAATTTATTTTGTATCCGGTCATTCAGTTCACTCTTGTCTATATATCTAACTCGTGGAACGCGTCCTATTCCTGTAGATCCCATCAATCGTCTCTTCCATTTTTTGAAGATAATAAATTCTCTCCTCAACCCTCTTTTCAATCTTTTGAAAATGAGAAATCCTCTTTTCAATTTTTTGAAGATCAATTTTTTGAAGATAGGTTTCAAAAATTGGGAAAAAGGCCCTAGCTTTGGGTTTGGATCACCATAAGGTACGTCAGTTTCCAATCCAAGGGTCGTTAAATAACTCCAACGCAATCTTTTTTCAAATCGGGGTTTGGATCTATGCCAAGGCTTCAAACGAAAAGGAAATAGAAGCTTTATCTGCATACCATTTTTTTTCCATTTGTCTGGGAATTCTGTTTGGGAAAATTCGGTACCATCAGGAGCGCATCTTATATGCACTTCTCTCCTCATTTCTTCCCAATCTTCGGAAAATTCGGGGACTTGAAATATTAATATACGACCAATATTTTTGGCTATTATAAGCGATGGTAATATTATACGTTTTCTAAGAATTGATTGAGCCACTAATAATAAACCTCTTAAATGGTTCAATTCCGACCACAGTGCACATAAGGACTCAACGATTGTCAGACTGTAGGGGACCGGCTCAAATTCTTTGGATCTCTGGATTTTTTTCCTAATTTCTTTCTTGATTTGTTCTGTATAAACTCTATCAGAATCGGGCGTGTCGTAATAATCTTTAGGATAAGTGGGTATTTCCATTCTTACCAAAAAGAAAAAGGAATGTACATTCGGTTGTATCCCCTTCCATATCATAATTTTACGTCTTTGAGCACGTATGGATCCTACGATTAAGGACCGGCGATAATCTGACTCGGGAAAATAACGTTTCATAACTATTTTTCTTTGCCCAAGACGAAAAGTCAGCGTACTTCTGACCTTTCTTGAACGAACCCTATTCGTTGTGGCTAAAACTGCGGTTAGCTCATCATAGTCGCCCATCATCAAACCAGAGGACCATCGAGGCACATGTTTCCGGATCTCTCTAATTTGGAGAGGTTCTTTTAATAGTATTTCCCTGTAAAGGGTAATAAAATCTTTTGTTTGCGTTGAATCATCCGTAGATACATTTCCACGAAATTTCCGTAGTATTGTCCACTCGTGTTGCGCCAAAGACTCGAAAAGTAAATTCTGTTCCGAAGTAACCTTTTCTTCCGTAGTAAAAAGATAAAGAATCAATTCCCATTTTATGGTACCTGTGGGTGCAACGTTTCTACCGTCGATTCGGCTGTAAATATTTACCAAATAGTTTGTGTAGATTCGTTCATTACATGAAGCAATTTCCGGTACAATATCTATATAGGCTACTCGAAGGGCTATTTCCAACCACAATAAATGTATCAACGAATCATCCTCTTTTGCATAGATCTCTTGAATCTGATCAGAAGGCATTTCCAACAAATCTTTTGGATAGATCAGGTTACCAAAAGAATAATCTATATCCGAAGAATCTATATTCGACAAATATTCTTCAAAGATCTTCCTTGCTTGATTTGGAATTATTCGTTCTGCTAAAAGCCGTTTCGAAATAGGTTCAACTTTTACTCTTTTCGATGATTTAGTGATCGGAATGAGCGAACGAACAGTATCTGTAGGTAAGGGTTCCCAGGGTAGTCGAAAGCTTTCGTGTTCCAATTCCTGCCAATGATGAGAGATATGGTACCCATGCCCAAATGGATCATTTGGTAATCCCTCTTTACGGTCTTTCATAAATACCTCTGTCAAATCCGAAAGATTCGAAATGATCGAATCGTTCAGCATTCGGGGGGACTCAATTTTGTTAATTGTTCCACGGAATGCCCCATTAAGGAATGGATCATACATTTCAGTAAAAGAATCTCCCTCAGAATTGGAGAATTGAACTCTACTTTCCATAACATTTCCAACAGGAGATCCATTGCTTAGAGCTTTCACTCGATCCAAAAATTCATTCCCTAAATAATCTCTTCTTCTTTTAATGGTATGGATCCATCTATGATAAGGATCCTCAGATGAGCAAGAAATACCTGAAAGATATCTATATTTATCGAGCTTTTCCCCAAGAACCAATACACTAGGTAAAAACGTAAAAGAGATTCTTTGTTTTCCATCACTCAAATATGTGCCAAAAAAATATTGAGAGACTTCGGTCCTCACAGGACCTAGTCGAGTAAATGGGCTATTCCCGATATATCGTATTGGCCGATAAGCTCTATTATGATCAAAGAACATAATGGGCCATGGTCGCTTGAACCATGATAATTTTTCTTCCTTCTTAAGTCCTTTAATTTTTTTTGAATCTATAGCCAAAGAGCTATCATCTTCATCTATAGCCAAAGAGCTATCATCTTCATCTATAGCCAAAGAGCTATCATCTTCATCTATAGCCAAAGAGCTATCATCTATAGCCAAAGAGCTATCATCTTCATCTATAGCCAAAGAGCTATCATCTATAGCCACAGAGATATCATCTATAGCCACAGAGATATCATCTATAGCCACAGAGTGGCTAGTCACAGAGCGATCATTTTTGGCGTCATTATTTCTCTTTTTAAGAAAAGGTGATGGAGCTCTACCTAAATAGAATGAACAATAAGAAAGAAGAAGTAGACTAAAGGTTCGATGGATATAACGTTTTAATATAGTATAATTGATAGGTGAATTACGTTCTATACGGAAAGATACCAATTTTGTCAAAATTATGAATAGAATATGACCACCCAACCAACCGCAAAAACTACTTATCACAAATGATATATTACCGCCGTAACGAAAAAGAAAGAGGTTCACCAGTCTTGTTAATACGGGATTTGCTAAAATAATGGGATTACACAATTGAAGAATTAGACCACTCATAAATAGACTTATAATTTTTGGATTGTTGATCGAATTTATGGGGTGCAGAGATTCAGAACTTGAAGGTTCTTTGTTCATTTTATAAAAACGAAAAAACATGTATGGTACGACCAATAAAGTTATTGCGTGAGGTTTCCACAACGCTGCATAGATGGGCGAATAGTACATGGACAAAAAGACTATTAATTGTCCCGTAATAGAACCACTTATAGCTATTATACCATAGAGAGTTTCTCCCAAAAAGAAAGATCTCATGGAATATATTTTAGAAGGACCAAAAGGCAATGTAGTGAGAAATCCATAATATAGCCCAAATAAAATGATCGGACCTGAGACTTCTATCCATGATGATAATGGATCCCATAGTAGACCAAGTACTCTTATCATATCGAAACTCCTTTTTGATCGAAATAAAAGAATGGGAAATAGGAATAGAATAAATAGATCTGGTATCCCCCATATATATATGGGAGATACAGATAGGAATAGTTATCATTTTATACATCCATAAATTTGATTTAACAGAATAGATTCCAATATCTAACATATTGAAAATAGAAAATCGATTTTGAATAGATATTATAACATCTGGATATATACATATGCTATTAATACAAATATTCTCTGTTATTTTATCTAGGAGTAGGAGTACTGGTATAGAACTCGTTTGTATTTCTGACCAGGGTGGTCCGATCCAAGTTATCTAAATTTTCGTTACGTCGTAGAGGGCGGGTAACCAATTCAAGTACATCTCTCGCATTGGCAAATCCATGAATCTGGGCAAAAGTAAATTCAACTGACCATTTAGTACCAATTCCTCTCGCCCCTAACGGGTTAGCATGAGCCATTCCGGTGATGGCTAAGTCGGGTTGTAGCTCGCGCATACGTCGTATCTGATTCGAATTGTCTGGTTTCTCCACAATTCGTGGTATTGGTATACACATTCTTATACATGTATCTTTTAAAAGTGCTAATTCAGCAGCTTGATACCGTTTATCCATATATGGAATACCAATTTCATAAACGATCATACCACATCTGATTAAGAATCTTGCTAGAGATATTTCTAGGAGATTATCTCCCATGAAAAATACAGATTTCCCGCGTACCAAATCAAGATAATCCTTTAAACTCTCCCATATCCGTTCCTCTCTTTCCTCTAGACTCTGGGTCTCAATACCAAATACAGGACAAATCTTTTCGATCCAAGCACGCGTTCCGTCCGGACCAATAGGAAAAGGAGCTACGATTAATTCACATTTTTTTCGTCTTATCAAAGTTGTTGCTGTACGACTCAAAAATGGGTTAACGCCACAAACATAAACTCCACCACCCAGTGATGGAAGATCGGCATATCTCTGAGCGGGCAACCAACCCGATACCTTGATGAATTGGCGTCTTAATTCTGTATTAAGTTGAGAGACCAAATTCGAAGGTAAAGACCCAAAAAGAACTAAGGGAGGATGATTTGCATATTCTACCAATTTCTTTTCCTTAAGAAGAGGAAAAGGGAATAAATTTGTTTTTGTTCTAGTTTTTTCTGATTCACCAACGGGGAATTCCTGTTCTGGACAACGATGTGCCATTACAGCTAACACAGTATCTTCCCCTTGAGTAAAAGCATAATCCAGTCCATTTGCTCTTGCCACTAAAATTGGTACTCCAATTTCATATTCCAACTTGGGTGCCATACCTTCCAAATCCATTTTTATTATTTCTGTAGTACAAGTGCCTATCCATATGATGACGCTGGGGTCTCTATCTTTTTTTATCCGAATACAAAGCGTTTTCAATTCCCCATAATCGTTCAAATGGGCCGAGATATCCCCTTCTTCTAATTCTGCCATTGCATAGCGGGGTTCTGCAAAAATCATAACTCCAAGTGCATTTTGCAAAAAATAACCACATGTTTTTGTGCCCACTACCAAAAAGAAACTGTCTTCAATCTTTTGATACAACCAGGATACACAGCTAATGGGACAAAAAGTATGATAATTACCCGTTTCACATTCAAAAGTTATAGTTTCATCAATTTTGGCCGGCATAATAGGGAGGGGAAGAATAAATGGCTGGGGATAAATAAGGAAAAGAAATAATGAATAAAAAGGATAATAAGAAGAAAGAATCAAATTTACAACGAATTGTGAATTAATTGTTGATTCTAAATTCTCGTAAACCCAAGTAAATTCTCCTGATTCTTTTTTTTCTGTCCCCCACCACCAATGGGATTTAGATAAAGATCAGAGAGTAAACTGAATAATTCCCGATCTGGAATCTCTTTTGGGACAATACCTTCTGGTTGGGACAATATTTGATCTGCTATATCTAGATAATATTTACACACATAGTTAAGGGATGGTTCAGATCCAACCATTTCAAATAAGGTTTTACCCTTTACTCTGGAAACTCGGATATCCTCGATAATAGGTAATACTTCTATTACGGGCATTGGACAGGCTTCTACATATTTATTGATAAGATCTCTTCTAGATGTACGATTTCCAACCAAGCCTGCTAATCGGAGTGGATGTGTACGAGCTTTTTCCCTTATAGAGGCAGTAATACGATTAGCTGCAAATAATGCATCGAATCCATTATCTGTAATTATTATACAATAATCTGCATAGTTCAATGGAGCGGCAAAACCTCCACAAACCACGTCGCCTAATACATCGAATAATATAATATCATATTCGTAAAATGCATTTAATTCTTTTAACAACTTCACAGTTTCTCCCACCACATATCCTCCACATCCGGCTCCTGCGGGTGGACCCCCTGCTTCCACACAATCCACCCCTCCATAACCCTTGTGAATTACATCTTCGGGCCAAATATCCTCGTAATGATAATCTTTGGATTGTAAAGTATCTATAATTGTAGGTATTAGAAATCCTGTAAGAGTGAAAGTACTATCGTGTTTGGGATCACACCCAATCTGTAACACTTTTTGACCACGTCTTGCTAGGGCGACTGAGATATTACAACTAGTCGTTGATTTACCGATTCCGCCTTTTCCGTAAACTGCTATTTTCACCCGCCAATCCTCCTTTATCTAAATCTAAAAATGATCTCTTTATTTCAAGCTTCTATATAATCGAATTATAACTTTTTAAAGTAAGAAAAGAATTGAATGGTAGTAATAATAATAATAGATCTTATTGTATTTATAGTTCAATAACTCTAGGGTGGGGTGTACACAAAGTTCCAAGAGTTACGGAAAAACCTTATTTAGTTTCTCAATAGTTCATGCATGTTCATGGGTCGGTCCAAAGAACAAGAGTCTTTAACGTCTATCGGATCTAACCCTCTTTTTTCCTCAGTAGCTCAGTGGTAGAGCGGTCGGCTGTTAACTGATTGGTCGTAGGTTCGAATCCTACCTGGGGAGATCCATTTTATTTAAAACCTATTTTATTCAGAATAGGGCTCGCTTTGACCGTTAGGGGTAGGTCAAACATTACTTGTCCTTATATATGCATGCAAAATCGCCACAGGATCAAGATAGAGTCCCAGTAGTCCAGGAAAAGAAAGATGGAAACAACGGTCTCTTCGAAATACTGAAAAGTTCGG